AGATAGCCTACCTTTTATTAAGAGATCTCGGGTTGGGGGCCACCTTTTGAGGTAAAGGAAAGGGCGCTCCATTTCGATCCTTGAAAGCCAGCCACCGCTTTTAGCACTTGTTGCAGGTTTGGAACCCGGAATCGAAAGAACTTAATCCGTGAGATAGCCCGTCGGATGGCCTGCCTTATACCTTGAGTCCTCGAAACCTTGGGTTCTAGGCAACTTTGCTCAACTTACAGTACAAAGAAGGGGCACCCATTCTATTCTATACTAAAAAGAGGCCCACGCCTAGGTAGATTGTTCTTACCAGCTTAGCTAAGTGCTCGGTAGGAGATAGGATAGAATTCACTACGCGGATCGGCGCGGTCGGAGACAGAAATGACCTAGCTCAAGACGGACTTCGATCACCACTTTAGCTAGTGAGAACGAGGCCCTAGGGATCTCTCTCAATCTAAGAAATGGGGTAGTACGACCGGACAAGAAAGAGTCACTTGGGGAGTGAGGCTGGAAGCACACGTCAGCCTTTTCTCCCTCTTCTTGAATTGAAGAAAGTCACTCACTAGGCTAAGGTCCTACCTTTCTCTTAGCTCTGGTAGCTGGATGTGCCTCATATGCTCATTGGTATTAGTCTTCTACTACCAACCACTTTCGTTACAGAATGACTTGTGTATCCGCTGATCTTCCTCAAGCTCAAGGTCGAGAAAGGAAGACCGAGGAAAGCTAGTCAGTCTAGTCTCATCTGTCCTGCAAAAGAAAACGAAACTCAAGCTAGGAACGAGAAAGAAGTTCCCTAATCCGTATTCGTGGACAGATCCTTCTCCTTCTCTGCCATCTTGAATTTGCTTATGAAAGTTGACCGATAAAAGCCGTTCGAAAAGAAGTGGATTCGCTTATCACGTTGCCCCAAATGGAGTGGTGAGAACCGTTCAACCTCCTTCAAATATTGGATTCCTGGTTCGCTATTGGCTCCCCCTTCCTATCAATCTAACTAGAAAGCCCACGGACCTATCAATCGAACTAGAAAGCCCCTACTTTCATATCTTGATACCTTCCCTTTCTCTTTCACTCTAAAATCACTGAATTACAGGGCGTAGAAGCCTTGACAGACGAAACCGCTTTGCTGAAAGTCCCTCGAACTGTCTTTGAATAAGGCTTAGAACCCGACTTCCTACTCTCGTACCTATCGAACGGAGACTGAACTTAGGCACTTGAAGACTGAAGCGTGAAAGCCCCACTTCACTGAAACGAATTCCTCGCTTTGATAAGAAAGATCAGAGTCAGTCACCTTTTCTAATATAATATAATAAGAAGTCCCGTGCCAAGCCCGAAGGCAAAGGCACACAGAACGAATCCCGTCCTACCTTTTCTAAGAGGAGGTTGGATGACTAGACACCATTCCCTTCCTAATGAGATATTGAGCTTGACTGGAGCATTTCATTTCTTTACTTGACCGGACCAATTCATATATAATTTATATTGAGAAGGATTCGCAATTAAATCACCCATTGTCTAATTCGTTTCGTAGCTTATTGGCCTGAGATTCGATCTTTCGCCTTCGACGGAGCCTAGCTTTCTGACTGGGCAAGCAGCTCCTACCGAATTCGCTCCTAGACTGCTTTCAAGGTTCACGTTCACTACGGACAGCAGGGACGGAAACTCCTACTGGCATTCCTCGTTACTTGACTGACCCACAATTGAATAAGTTCAGTTCAACCTGAGATTCCATTTCTACAGAACGGAGAAAGGGGAGAGCGGGGAAGTAGTTGAGTAAGTAAGTTCAGTGTTCAAGCGGATTGGCAGTCAAGTAAGGATAAGATCTATCTCAAGTAGGAAAGGAGTGAAAGTCAAGGCCCTGGAATTCAGTTCCGTAGGGAAATGAAGATAGGTGGTTTGCTCACCCGTCAAGTATAGGAATTTCTTATATGAATAGGATGTGAAAGCGGATCTTAGTTTGGTTGTTTAGTGTCATGCGTTGCCTTGTCTCTCGTAGGCCCGGGAGAAAGAGATTTTCTAACTCCGGATAGGCGGTCAATGAAATGCTCCAGTCAAGCGGGAAAGTAGCTAGTCGAGTCGCTAGGAAAGTAGAAAGTAATCGAGCAGTAATGTACGATCAGCTGGGCTAGTGGAAGCAAAAGGGCATAAGCGCTAGTGGGGCAGTCTGAATATCCCCATCTGGTTCAGGACCTTCGGCATTAATACGTGGTTATCATTTCCTCTCTGTAACGAAGGCCTTCCCATTAGTATTGCGAGGGAGCACCTATATAGAAAAGTCTCGGTCTGTTTCCCAGTAATAGTCTCGTCCAATTGCCTAGCGTAGGCTTAATGCACTTCCCTATCTCGGTCCTCGCTCTCAACGCAAACAAACGGTAGCCGGGTAGTCAGGGAGTCAAGCAAACAAGCAAAGAGACTGAGCACCTTCTGCTGAAAAACATTATCATTCTGCCTCAGATTCGTGAGAAACTGGATCTCTTGTTTCGTGAGAAAGAGAATATGTTGGCGAATCAGTTGG